CCTAATAAGGCGAAAGAATGCTTGTATAATGAAAATGGGTTTATATGGATCTTTTGGGGTTGAAAGCACACATCAAAATGACATTGACATAAATTGACAAGGTAATATTTCCATTTTTTCATCAGAAGAGGCGTATCCTTTGAGACAAAAATGGATTTTCCTTGATATCTAATATAATGTATGAAAGGATCCTTGAGCAAGCATAGGCTGTCCCCCCAATCCTTAGTAAAGACTTCTACAAAATGTTCTATTTTTCCATAGAAATATATTCGCTCAAGAAAGACCTGATAAAATGTTAATCGGAAATGAAAGGATTGCTTACAAAGAAAAAAGAAAACGGACTCGTATTCATATACATGAGAATTATATAAGAACAAGAAGAATCTTTGATTCTTTTTTACAAAAAAGGAAATAGATTTCTTTGGAATAATAAGACTGTTCAAATTCCAATACTCGTGAAGAAAGAGTCGTAATAAATGCAAAGAGGAGGGATCTTTCACCCAATAGCGAAGGATTTGAACCAATTTTTCTAGATGGATGGGGTACGGTATTAGTCCCTCTGACAGATAATTTAAATGTGGGAATTTGCCCTCTAAAAAAGGAAATATTGAATGAATTGATCGTAAATTATGAGATTTTACTATTTCTGATCTTTCTAAAGAGGATACTAATCGTAAGGAAAATGGAATTTCCACAATAACTGCAAACCCCTCCGATATCATTTGAAAATACAAATTTTTGTTATACCTAAAAAATGTATTTTGGTTAGAATCATTAGCAGAAATAATCAAATGATTCTGTTGATACATTCGAGTAATTAAACGTTTTACGATTAGTAAACTATATTTATTGTCATAACCTACATTTTCTAACAAAATAGATCTATTTAAGTCACGATCATGAGCAAATGTATAAATATACTCCCGAAAGATAAGTGGGTATAGGAAGTCATTTTTTCGAGATCTATCTATTTCTAAATTTCTTTGAGATTTCTCTATTTTCATTTTTAATTCGATTTGATTGAAGCAAAGATAGGGAGTTTATTGGGTTATTAAATGATACATAGTGCGATACCATAAAAACAAAATAGTATAATATAAAAAGAATAGATACCTCGGAAATAGTTAAACTCACCAACGGACCCTCTATCCTCTCTTTTTTCCATCTAATTGGTTTATGTTCATTTCTAATTGGTTTATGTTCATTTATAGGGTAATAGGTGACTAGAAATCCTTTACTTTTTCAAGTCAATCACTCTTTTTTGATTTTGGAAAAAAAATTGCTTTATCAATATACTTTTTCTTCTACACATTCAACTCCCCTTCATAGTGGAGAATAGCTAATAGTTAGGACTCATTAAAAAAATCGAAAATCCACTCAAGAAAAAGCTTTTCCCGCACTAGGCACTAATCTATTTTTAACGTCTAATTAGATCGGAAAATCATTCAAATTAAGAACGGGAGCTCGTTGCTTTTTTATTTCCCTATAATTGGAGCCGCGGAGCTCTGTCCATTTATTAACTCGACCCAACCCCAACTTTGAATTTGAATTCATTTGTTTTTATGTTACGCACCAAGAATTCAAACAAGGTTTGTTTGGAGCCGATCCGGTAAGAATCAAATATTCTCAGAATTCTCCATTGATACGACATGCTGTTTTTTCCATTCATTCCTTTCAGGATCAGTCGTGGTCTTACAAATAATACCGATGGTATGGACGAATCCCTTTCTTCGTACAAATGTGTAAAAGCTGTTAGCCGCACTTAAAAGCCGAGTACTCTACCATTGAGTTAGCAACCCAAATACAAATAATTAGGTTATGTAGATAGAATCGGAATCAAAAATCAAAATAAATCAAAGAGAATAAATAAAGAGATTGAATCGTACGACACAATCAAAACATTAAACTAACAAGAAATGAACACGAAATGAAATAGAAAAATTTCTAATTGATTCAGATAAAAAAATAGATAAAGTTAAATTTAAATAAAGTATAGATAAAGTTTAATAAAGTCAAAATTTATAGATTATCTCTTGTCTCTTATGCTATCTATTCTTATATTTAAAATTGAAAATAATTTAAAAAATGGAAATATTCATTTTTATACATTTTTCTAATATAACAATACATTCAATACATTTCCATTTTTTTTTCCAATCAAAAAAAGACTTTTGTATCACAGCAAATCCAATAAACCTATCATTTCATTTGAATGAAGAAAAAAAAAAAAAAACCAAACCACTGGAATAGATATAAATAAATCTACAGATAAGATCTAATTACCCAGATCGGATTATATTTATTTGATACACTGTTGTCAATATGAATGTAAATCCGTTAATAAAAAAATACACAATGAAGAAAACAAAAGAATTAATTCAAATTAACCCCATATTTTATTGATATTTTATTGAATCATATAAATATTTTTTGATTTCCAATACGAATATTAGCAAACCAATAAGATAAGACGAAGAAATAAGTAGTTCTCTTCGAATCTTCATCTTCAAGTGACTCGATAGGACCGAGTCGTGAATCCCACACTTCTTCAAGTACCAAGGACTCATAAAAAATCATTAAATTAAAAGAATTTAATTAAAAAATAGCTTATCTCGATATCATTATTTGAATAACGTTTTATAGTTTATAGTAAGGACTCCGTTTTATCATCATAAAAGAGATAAATCCCATATTCAGATTCAGATTAAACCATCAATGATTTAAAATAAAACAAATGAATAGGTCGAAAAATAAATGTGTAACATATGTATTTTCTTTGTTTGTTAATGAGATTCGAACAGACATTGAAAATGATCATGGGGTGTGGGATAATGAATGAGAAATCAAATTCAAATAAAGAACGATTCCATCTTATTGGATGCTAGACTCTCTTTTTATAGGTACAAAGCCAAAGAGGTTCAGATGAATTCATTGTTTCCTTTTTTTTTTTACCCTAAACCAGCCCGAGGATAAAGATATAATGAAAAACCCGTCTTACTTTTGTTGTTCAAAAAAACAATCTTTATTTTGATATATATAATTTTGATATAGAAAATAAATATGCTCTGGGACGGAAGGATTCGAACCTCCGAATGGCGGGATCAAAACCCGTTGCCTTACCGCTTGGCCACGCCCCATTTCTATTTTGATTCAAAACTAATAAAATTAATATTGGTATTGGTTCTTTGTCAATTCCCGTCCCCAAAAATTTCTATGAACTGGATTAGCTTGTTGTTCGTATTTTGATATGTGTAGATATAGAATTAAACTGAATTTATTGATCATAATATAGAATTCCATTAAGATATTGTATGAAAATATGATTTCTTTTATTCTTTTTTTAGCTGATAATTGAAGGATTTTTGATTGGCTGAGTTTAAAGTTTTTTGTCTACCTTAACTCTATTTTATATTAATATTAATTTATATCCATTTTTATATGAATATTAATAACTCAGTCAAAATACAATTATCTTCAAGAACAAAATCTTTGTTATGCTTAATATTTTAAATTTGATTTGTATCTGTCTTAATTTTGCCCTTTATTCAAGCAGTTTTTTCTTCACAAAATTGCCTGAAGCCTACGCTTTTTTGAATCCAATCGTAGATGTTATGCCAGTAATCCCTCTGTTCTTTTTTCTATTAGCCTTTGTTTGGCAAGCTGCTGTAAGTTTTCGATGAGATTTTGAATACTGTCCTAGAATAATTCATGATTTATTCAAGATAAAAAATTCTAATAATTGATAAGATCAGATAAGTCTTATAGTATAGGCCCTTGATTCAAACATTGAAGTTATTGTATAAACGTGAAAAATATAGATTACCTACCCCATGCTCCTCTTTTTTCCATTCTATTAAAAGAAACCTATTCGGTTAGAGCCCCCCGAAATATCTAATTTTCGGTATGAAAGAAAATTTTTGGCACGAAAGACTCGACTCTTATTACAAATGAATTTAGAAAAATGCTTTTCTATTTCGAAAAATTTCTAGAAACCACTTCATTTCTTGGTGTCAAAATAGGATATATGGTATAAAAATAGAGAATCTATTTTCTTTTTTTCCAAACAAAAAAAAAAGATCTTGGAGATTGTCTAATGCTTACTCTCAAACTCTTTGTTTACACAGTAGTAATATTCTTTGTTTCCCTTTTCATCTTTGGATTTTTATCTAATGATCCAGGGCGTAATCCTGGACGTGAAGAATAAAAAAAAAATAAGGCTTTTTCCTTACTTGATTTTTATTTTTATTAAATGTTCTTAGAATTTTATCTATTCTACATCTTTAACTATTAGAAAATAAATAAAGAAAAAGACTTGAAAAAAAAAATACCAAGTCATCAACGGAACCGGAAAGAGAGGGATTCGAACCCTCGGTACGAATAACTCGTACAACGGATTAGCAATCCGGCGCTTTAGTCCACTCAGCCATCTCTCCCAATTGAGAAAAGATAATTCCTATGTTACATTACACAACAATACACAACAAGTAGGGCTTGAAAAAAAAAGTCCTTCTTCTATACTTTCTTTTTTTTTTACCTTTTTTATTACTATTTTTTATCTTTTTTATTACTTTATATTACTATATTATTATTATATTACTCTTAATATATTAGTATTCTAATTAGTATTATTTAGTATTATAGTAATTTACTATTTAATTACTATTAATTAATTAATTACTATTAAATTAATATTATATTATTAATATTATATTAATAATATATTATTCTATTAATTATTAATATTCTATTAATTATTATAATTATTAATATTTGAATTTTAATATTAGAAATTAGAATTCTATATTTTTTTTTTAATCTATTCTTTATTTTTATTTTTTTTTTTCATTTCGTCCGAAAAGTCTTTTTTTATTTCCGCGTCCTGGCCCGTGTCACGGGCCATTTTTTATTTTTTGTTGCAACAAATTAGATAAGATAAAAAAAGTTATTTTATTTGATTCAAAAATACTTGTTATTGAAAGAACAGGACTTTTTCCATTCTT